GTAGGCTTCGGGCAATTTGGCGACGAATAAACTACTTGAATAAAGGGTAGAATTAAGACAGATACAGATCAAACTTAATATATTAAGCATAACAAACATTTTGTTCTTGAGGGTAATTATAGTTATTTTCATTGAGTTATTAATAAGTTGAATTTTTTATAGAAGAGTAAATGAATAAAAATAAATTAGATATACCAAAAACCATTCTTTGATTTAAACTTGACCAATCAAAAATTCTTCAACTTCAATTCTAAAATCAAAAGTGAATAGGATAAATCATACTTTCGTATAATATCTTAATTGAATTAGATGTAATGATCAATAAATTCATCAGTTTAATTCTATATCTACATATATAAAAATTCTATCAAAAATAGAATTTATTTGATAGATATTTAGACTGAAGTTGACGAATAACCCGTACCAATATTAGTGTTTATTAGTGCCAAATATAAATGGGGCGTGGCCAAGTGGTAAGGCAACGGGTTTTGGTCCCGGTATTCGGAGGTTCGAATCCTTCCGTCCCAGAGCATATCTGTCTACACACCCAACATATTATGATATTATCACAGACTTACTTCATAGAAATCATATATTCTATATGGCATAGAATAGATGATTTCGATCATATCAGAATAAATCAGAATAAAGGTTACTTTTTTGAAAAATCTTCTATTTCTGTTTAACATTATAATATTAACATTATAATATTGAAAAAATTGTATTCTTTTGCACAAATTTAATCAAGTTCAAATAACACGCAGATCAAATAGAATCGACTTGGGATAGATCTCTGATTTCTTATGAGTTCTTAGTACTCGAAGAAGGAAGTGTGAAATTGTTGAATTTATCTTATCACTATCAAGTCATTTGAAGATGCAGATTCAAAAAGAACTTATTTGAATTTTAGTTGTGTTATTTTTAATTATTAAATATATTAAATATATTATTTATTTAGATTTTATAATATTTTCTTTAGTTTATTTTCATTTTATTTTCTATTTTTATTATATATTTTATTTTCTATTTTTATTATAGATTTATAATATATATATATAATATTAAGGTTATATATGTGTATATATATTTGTATTTTAATAGATAGAAATATATTTATTTTATTTGGGGTGAAAATTGGGGATAAAATTTTCTTTTTTCTGCGACTTCGTCAGAAACTATATTTAATAGAGAAAGAAAAGTAAAATATAGATTACTAGGTACCGACCAAACCAATGACTATTCATGATTTCATAATAGAATTAATTTCATACTGGTTCCAAACTAAAGGAATGTTATGGTAAAACTTCGTTTAAAACGATGTGGTAGAAAGCAACGTGCGACTTGAAGGACACGATCCGCTGTGGATTCTTACACCCACCATTTTTATATTATATAGGAATTATATAGGACTAAAAGTGCTTTTGGCTCGACATCATTTGTTCTGTTCCACTAGAGCTTTCATCTTTTTTTTTGAGGGGGGGATGATGTAAACTGTATCGTACAAGATGGAGCTCGAGCAGAACGTATTCATTCGTTTATCGGAGGCAAGAATCTAGGGTTAGTATCAATTAATAAATAGGGACAACTTTGTCAAGTATATTTTTGATATATAAATTGAAAAGATCCAATTCAAGCACGTCTTAAATTCAAAAGCGAAATTTGGTGGAATTTGTAAAAACTTTTTGATCAAATCAAAAGTGTATTACACAGGAATCGACTATTAGTATGATTCGTTGATAGAGAGAAATCCTCAAAAAGGGTATGTTGCTGCCATTTTGATTGAAACGATTAAAGATCACCGAAGTCATGTCTAAACCCAATGATTCAAGGCAAAGAAAGATAAAGGATCTTAGAACAAGGAAATACCATTTTCAACTGTCTCAACAACAAGAACTAGATTAAAATGAAGAATCAAAATGGATTCGAAAGGAAACAGACAAAAAGAAAGGGGATTAGAGACCACTCAATAAACGAAATGCTTAGAAAGTTTTCCTTTGGGGTTATCCTATCCAACTTGAGTTATGAGCGCGCAAATTACAAATACGAAAAATTTTTCTCGGTTGGGAAAAGAATAATAAACAAGTATTTAAATCATATGATAAAGAAAGAGAATTCTTGGTCTAATTGATTTGATGATTTTAGGGATATATTTAACATTAGAATTCTATACATAAAACATAAACAGAACTTGAATTTTCTTGAGCCGTACGAGGAGAAAACTTCTTATACGTTTCTCGGGGGGGGGGGGATCTACATCTATCCCAATGAGCCATTTATCGAATCGTTGCAATTGATGTTCGATCTCGAAGAGAAGGAAAAGCTCTTTGTAAAGTGGGTTTTTATGATCCGATAAAGAATCAAACCTATTTAAATGTTCCTGTTATTCTATATTTCCTTGAAAAAGGTGCTCAGCCTACAGGAACTGTTCATGATATTTCAAAGAAGGCGGGTCTTTTTATGAACTTTCGCCTTAATCACTAACCAAAATTCAATTTCTAAAATATATATAAATTAAAGAAGATGTGGATGATTTTTATAGAGTTTTGTATAAGCTTTTCTTTGCCTTTTTTTCTCCAGCAGAGAGTTTTCGATTTCTATCACATTTATTAATTTATTTTTGCTACTACAAAATGTCGTCTTTTATTTTTATAATGAAAAAGGGTCTATTGTCATGTCAATAGGCGTTTTTCAGTGGAATTTTATGAACAAATAACAAAAGTAAAAGTTTAATCTTTTCTTTTTTACTTAATCTTAATGTAGTGCCAATCCAACATAAATCCTTAGTTTTTTATTTTCAAAATTTGAATTTCAATTTCTTTTTTTTTCTATTGGATTCTTTTCTCAAAATTCACATTTATATTGACAAGAGTGTATCAAATAGATATAATCTAAGCATGAATAAATGAATCTATTTATCTCTGTCTTATCGATTTTAGTTCATTCAAATATCAAATAAAGGGTTCATTAGGTGCGTGAAGTCTTTTTTTTTTATTAAAAAAAAATTCTATTATTAAAATATAATAATGTATAACATAAAAGACAAGAATGGGTCTACAAAAATTTTCATTTCTATTTTTATCTGAAATTTTTTTTTCTATTTTCATCGGATCTATTCATCTTTATTATGTTCAGAATTGATTATTGATTATCAATTTTTAGATTTTTTTTCCCTTTTTAAAATGTTTTGATTGCGCCATACAATTTAATCTCTTTATTTATTGGGATTCTGATTGTATCTATACATTCTAATTATTTTAGTTCGGGTTGCTAACTCAACGGTAGAGTACTCGGCTTTTAAGTGCGGCTAGCATCTTTTACACATTTGTATGAAGCAAGGGATTCGTCTATACCATCGGTAGAGTTTGTAAGACCGCGACTGATCCTGAAAGGAATGACTGGAAAAAGCAGCATGTCGTATCAATAGAGAATTCGAAAAATATTTCATTGTTATAGGGATAGGTCCAAAACCTTGTTTTTTTTTATTGTTTGAATTTTTGACAAAATTAATTTAATAAAGAAAGAAATTAAAACGAAATTGAAAGTTGAGTCGAGTAAATAAATGGATAGATCCTAAATATAGGTTCCAATTATAGGAAAAGAAAAAGTAACGAGCTCTTGTTCTTAATTTTTGAATGATTACCCGATCTAATTAGATGTTAAAACTATATTAGTACTTAACGCGGGAAAAGCTTTTCCCATGAGCTTATTATCGATTTTTTATGAATCCTAGCTATTAGTTATATCCATTATGTAGTGGAGATAAATGTGTATGAAGAAGGCAGTATATTGATAAAGAGATTTTTTTTTCAAAATCAAAAGAGCGATTGGATTGCAAAAATAAAGGATTTCTAACCATCTTGTTATTCGAAAATGAACATAAACCCATTGGGTGAAAAAAAAGAGGATAGAGAGTCCGTTGATGAGTTGTACCTTTATTCCGAGGTATCTTTTTTTTATTAATATAATACCTTGTTTTAACGCTATCGTACTATGTATCATTTGATAACCCAATATATCCCATCCTATATTTTCCTATTTTCGGTTCAAATCTAATTTCAAATGACGGAATATCACAGCTATTTAGAGCTAGATATATTTTGTAAATATGACCTCCTATACCCACTTATCTTTCGGGAGTATATTTATGCATTTGTTCGTGATCATGGTTTAAATAGATTGAATTTGTTGAAAAATGCGGTTTATGACACTCAATATAGTTTACTGATTGTAAAGCGTTTAATTACTCGAATGTATCAAGAAAATCATTTGATTCTTTCTGATAATGATTCTAACCAAAATCAATTTTTTGGTTTCAATAAGAATTTGTATTCTAAAATGATATTAGAGGGGTTTGCAGTCATTGTGGAAATGCCATTTTCCCTACGATTAGTATCTTCCTTAATGGGCAGAGAAATCGTAAAGTATTATAATTTACAATCAATTCATTCAATATTTCCTTTTTTAGAGGACAAATTACCCAATTTAAATTATGTAGCAGATGTACTAATACCCTATCCGATTCATCTGGAAATCTTAGTTCAAACCCTTCGCTGTTGGGTAAAAGATGCCTCTTCCTTGCATTTATTAGGGCTTTTTCTTCACGAGTATTATAATTGGAATAGTCTTATTATTTCAAAAAAATTTCCAAATAAATCAATTTATTTTTTTTCAAAAAGTAATCCAAGATTTTTCTTGTTCCTGTATAATTCTCATGTTTGTGAATACGAAGCTGTCTTACTTTTTCTCCGCAACCAATCTTCTCATTTACGATTAACATCTTCTGGTGTCTTTTTTGAGCGAATATTTTTCTATGGAAAAATAAAGCATCCTGTAGAAGAAGTTTTTGCTAATGATTTTCCGACTGGCCTATGGTTCCTGCAGGATCTTTTCATGCATTATGGTAGATATCAAGGAAAATCTATTCTGGCATCAAAGGATACGCCTCTTTTGATGAATAAATGGAAATTTTACATTGTCTATTTATGGCAATGTCATTTTTC